GGAAACCAAAAATAATAATCTATTTGAGGGGGAAATGAGAGATATTTTGTTCCACCACAGAAAATTTTTTGATTCTTGCCTTTCAAAAAATTTCCATGATACATCAGAACAATCATTTATAGGTATAGGATTAAATGATTCCTAAAAGCGGATTCCGCCTTTTATTTGAAAACATTTGATTTCATCATTTAGTAATAGTAAAAATGCTAATAACGAATATAAAGAAATAATGTAATGGCTTAGGTCGTATATCTACGGCGAATTTGCGGTAGAAGAAGAAGAGAAGGTTCCATCGGAACAATTATTTATTTTAGGATACCCTCGTCTCTTTTTTTTTTTTTTTTAAGGAGGGGGTGTGGGGAGAAATGACAAAAAGATATTGGAACATCGATTTGGAAGAGATGATGAAGGCCGGAGTTCATTTTGGACATGGTACTAGGAAATGGAATCCTAAAATGGCCCCTTATATTTCTGCAAAGCGTAAGGGTATTCATATTATAAATCTTACTAGAACCGCTCGTTTTTTATCAGAAGCCTGTGATTTGATTTTTGATGCAGCAAGTAGGGGAAAACAATTCTTAATTATTGGCACTAAAAATAAAGCAGCTGACCTAGTAGCATGGGCTGCAATAAGGGCTCGGTGTCATTATGTTAATAAAAAATGGCTCGGCGGTATGTTAACGAATTGGTCCACTACAGAAACGAGACTTCATAAGTTTAGAGACTTGAGAACAGAACAAAAAACAGGGAGACTCCATCGTCTTACGAAAAGAGATGCGGCCTTGTTGAAAAGACAATTATCTCACTTGCAAACATATCTGGGCGGGATTAAATATATGACGGGGTTACCAGATATTGTAATCATCGTTGATCAACACGAAGAATATACGGCCCTTCAAGAATGTATCACTTTGGGAATTCCAACAATTTGTTTAATCGATACAAATTGTGACCCTGATCTTGCAGATATTTCGATTCCAGCCAACGATGACGCTATATCTTCAATCCGATTAATTCTTAACAAATTAGTATTCGCAATTTGTGAAGGGCGTTCTAGCTATATAAGAAATCCGTGATTAATATAATAATAAGATAAATAACTTAACTTACTTTAGAAATTTAATAGAGTTATCTAATCAGTTACTATTTCTGAATCTCAAATATTCTTTTTGAATCTCAAAAAGAGATAAAAAACTGGGGATATTATGTGATTCGTTGGTATTCAAGAATTAAATTGGTATTATAAATATATATAGGATTCAAGCAGTCACGTAGAGAAAGAGACGTTTGAATCAAAATAATTTTCTTTAAAGCTTTATTTTTTTCAGAGGGCAATATGAATGTTCTATCCTGTTCCATCAACACACTAAATGGGTTATACGATATTTCTGGTGTGGAAGTAGGCCAACATTTCTATTGGAAAATAGGAGGTTTCCAAGTCCACGGCCAAGTACTTATTACTTCTTGGGTTGTAATTGCTATCTTATTAGGTTCAGCTACTCTAGCTGTTCGGAACCCACAAACCATTCCGACTGGCAGTCAGAATTTCTTCGAATATGTACTTGAATTCATTCGAGATGTGAGTAAAACTCAAATTGGAGAAGAATATGGCCCCTGGGTTCCTTTTATTGGAACAATGTTTCTATTTATTTTTGTTTCTAATTGGTCAGGAGCTCTTTTTCCTTGGAAAATCATACAATTACCTCATGGGGAGTTAGCCGCACCCACGAATGATATAAATACTACTGTTGCTTTGGCTTTACTCACGTCAGTGGCATATTTCTATGCGGGTCTTACCAAAAGGGGATTAGGTTATTTCGGGAAATATATTCAACCTACCCCAATCCTTTTACCCATTAACATCTTAGAAGATTTCACAAAGCCTTTATCACTAAGTTTTCGACTTTTCGGAAATATATTAGCTGATGAATTAGTAGTTGTTGTTCTTGTTTCTTTAGTACCTTTAGTGGTTCCTATACCTGTCATGTTCCTTGGATTATTTACAAGTGGTATTCAAGCTCTGATTTTTGCAACTTTAGCCGCGGCTTATATAGGTGAATCCATGGAGGGCCATCATTGACTAGTTTTTGAAAGATTCTTTTTTTAGCTTATCCCAAGGCAACGTATGCGCAGCTCAAAAAAATCTAATCAATCAAATTATGAAATATAAATATACAACTCACTATATGCAATCTAGAGTAATAGCCAAAGATATTAGAGTAGAGAATTGTAAAATAAAAAGGGGAAGGAGATCTAAAAGATCTTTTTCCTAAAATTACCGGTTGGTCCACTTATATCATACCATTCTCTCCTGAATAGATATTCGTTTTATATTGTTGGTCAGCCAATCCGAATATCTCCTATTCGGAATCATAATTGGAATAAGAATTCTTGTGGTTTACGACGTGTGAGTAAAAAAGGGGGTATGCTCTATAGAACGATTCCCCTTTCAGTTGATTTTCTTCAGCGATTGAACAAAATAAAATTTTCATAAATAATAAATTGCGTCAACTTAGATCAATCAAATAATGATATTTCTATCCAATGATTCGGCCTAAGCAATTTGTCCATTTAGATTGTATCCATGCGGGATAATGATAAAGAAAGGGGAAGGGAAAGAAGAATTTACAAAAAAGGGATTCAGAAAAAATAGGGTGATTCGGATCGGAGAGGAAGGTTGTGCTAGGTATATTATATGTAATAATAGCTGCTACGCTATAAGTCAACTTGTTTTTCGACGAATGATTCTCGAATCCGATTGAATCTAAGATGAATGAAGAGTAGGTTTACGTTATGGAAGAAAGACATGTATATGTGATATTAGATATTGACTAGTTATATATGAACGAGAGATATATTCAATTTGCCCTACTACTATAAATTTCGATGGGTATTCCAACAGAAGTCCTTCCGTATCCTCTGGGACTGTGAGTTGAATGAATAAACGGATGAAATCAAGAAAAAGATCGAAGAATTCAAAGAATGGTTCGGAACAAAGAAATGGACGCACGAAAGTCGTACGGATTCGCAAATACTTTGTCGATAGGAACTAAAAAAGAGATATCGAAGTAAAGTAGTTTTGATCCTTGAATAAGATTATTACTTCAATTTGAAGTTTGTAGTGACTTCGACTGGATGAATTGTAGCGATGGAATAATTAAGTTAGAATTCATCGGCTGACTGTATCATTAACCATTTCTTTTTTTTGTATGAGGAACTTATCATGAATCCACTGATTTCTGCCGCTTCCGTTATTGCTGCTGGATTGGCTGTAGGGCTTGCTTCTATTGGACCTGGAGTTGGTCAAGGTACTGCTGCGGGTCAAGCTGTAGAAGGTATCGCGAGACAGCCCGAGGCGGAGGGAAAAATACGAGGTACTTTATTACTTAGTCTAGCTTTTATGGAAGCTTTAACAATTTATGGCCTGGTTGTAGCATTAGCACTTTTATTTGCGAATCCTTTTGTTTAATCTTATAAATAAGAAAAATAAAATTTTTGCATATTTTATTGCCTTGAACCTGTCATTTGCTTTTTCGAATTATATCAAGATTTCATTCCTAGAATTACTTATTCGTTGAGAAAATAACCCACGGGAAGGGCTGATTTGCGGATGAGTAATTAGCATACCCACTCGCTTTCATCCTTCCCGTTCGTAGTCCAAGGAACCCCCTTTTTAGGTTTTTTAGGAAGGGTTTCAATAAAGGGGGTAATTCGCCATTTCTAAATAGAATCTTTTTTGACTCGATTTAGAAATAGTAAAATTTATATATAAAAAAGGGGGGCAGGGCGATACAAAAGGAACTCTGTTCTTTTTTTTAGTCTATCTATAAGAGGAGATCATATGAAAAATGTAACCGATTCTTTCGTTTCTTTGGGCCACTGGCCGTCCGCCGGGAGTTTCGGGTTTAATACCGATATTTTAGCAACAAATCTAATAAATCTAAGTGTAGTGCTTGGGGTATTGGTTTTTTTTGGAAAGGGAGTGTGTGCGAGTTGTTTATTTCAAGAATAGGTTGGATCCAACCAGCTGTACTTTTTATGTTATAACTAGGAAATAGAGGTACATGATCTCACGAATGACTTCTGAATAAAGAAATCATATGGAAGAACCATAGCATTTCGTGATTCGTTGTTAAATCCACTTTGATTCTCTATCAACCAAAAATGGGGGACCATTAACTATGGTTAAAGCTAAATCGTTTGAAGTCCAGACGTAGCATGGTACTCTTTCTACCACTATATGACTAGTAATATAGAGATGCTTTCAAAATGAATAATTTATCGATATAGAACACTCATATGGATAAAATGATTTGAACACCACTTATTATAAAAATTGGGATTAAATCCCCCCTTTTATCCAATGCTGAATCGACGACCTATGTATTGTGTATAAAGGAAGAAAACCCTTTTTGATTTTTGGATTTGAAAAAAAAAAGAAACAACTTTGCTGACAATTACATATTTTTGTTTGGTCAGAAGAGTCCTCCGGCTTTTTTGGTTTTGGATTAGTGATTGGTTTTGATATTTTTATTTTGGAATATGAAGAGAGAATAGAGGATAGGCTCATTACATTCAAAAAAAGATATGGGAATTTATCATAAGTAATTGAGCGTGAGAGCCAAATGAATCGAAAGATTCATGTTTGGTTCGGGAAGGGATCATGGAAGTTTTAAAATGAATGGAAAGAGAATCTACTTTCATTAAGTGATTTATTAGATAATCGAAAACAGAGGATCTTGAATACTATTCGAAATTCAGAAGAACTGCGTGGGGGAGCCGTTGAACAGCTGGAAAAGGCCCGGACTCGCTTACGAAAAGTGGAAATGGAGGCAGATCAGTTTCGAGTCAATGGATACTCTGAGATAGAACGAGAAAAATTGAATTTTATTAATTCCATTTCTAGGACTTTGAAACAACTAGAAAATTACAAAAACGAAACTATTCGTTTTGAACAACAAAGGGCAATTAATCAAGTCCGACAACGGGTTTTCCAACAA